TAGGTGTTGAAAGGATCGAACTTCCGACCATTGTGGTGTAAACACAACACTCTACCACTGAGTTAAACACCTAATTTCTTGCACAGGCCCCATTAGGGGGCCCAACGTATAACTAGTCTGTAAGCTCATTAGCTTGAGACTCTACTCAATGTATATACTTATCTAAAGAAACTGCTTCTACAACTATAGGCATAAAAGAATGATTTGCCCCACATATTTCTGAACATTGACCATAAAATATTCCCGGCCTTTTTACAAAAAAACTTGTTTGATTTAAACGCCCTGGTACCGCGTCTATTTTAACACCTAAAGACGGTACTGCAAATGAATGTATTACGTCCGCCCCAGTCACTAGCACTCTTACTTGTGTTTGTATTGGCACGACTAGTCTATTATCCACCTCTAATAATCTTAAATCCCCACTTTCTAAATCTGATGTAGGAACCATATATGAGTCAAACTCTAAAGTGTCTGTTGGATAGTCTGAGTATTCGTAAGATCAGTACCATTGATGCCCTATTGCTTTAATAGTTAAGGCTGGGTCTACTACTTCGTCCATTAAATATAATAATTTTAAAGAAGGAAACGCTATGAATATTAAGATTGCTGCGGGGATAAGAGTTCAAATAATTTCTATTAAAGTACCATCTGTTAAANATCTGTCATAATGTTTACCAGTCAAAGCACGCATAATCAATCACAATACTGTCGTGATGATTATCATTAATATAAACATTATTTGATCATGAAAATATATAACCTCCTCCATAACAGGGCTGGCCGCATCTTGAAAGCCTAATTGTCACGGTTCAGGTACATCTTTAAACCCCAAGGATAAACCCCATAGTGCATCCACTGACATTTTTATCTTACAGCATGTACATACACTATCGGCCGCCATTGTGTGCATATCACGCGGTATGTGTAAGCCGCCAGATTTGTACGAAATTTGAGCCAACGACTTATTGTGCAGAGAGATAACATGAGTCCATATTTAGCTCGTTGACTCTTTTCAACTAACCATAAAGATATAGGTACACTATATTTATTATTTGGTGCCTTTGCCGGTATGATTGGTACCGCGTTTAGTATGTTGATAAGATTAGAATTATCAGCACCTGGAACAATGCTAGGGGATGATCAACTATATAATGTAATAGTTACTGCTCATGCATTTGTAATGATTTTCTTCTTAGTTATGCCCGTTATGATAGGAGGGTTTGGTAATTGATTATTACCTCTATATATAGGGGCTCCAGATATGGCTTTTCCTCGATTAAATAACATAAGTTTCTGATTATTACCACCAGCTCTAATTTTATTATTAGGTTCAGCTTTTGTAGAACAAGGAGCAGGTACTGGATGAACAGTATATCCACCATTGGCTGGAATACAATCACACTCAGGAGGATCAGTAGATATGGCGATATTTAGTCTTCATTTAGCAGGGGTTTCATCAATACTTGGAGCAATAAATTTTATTACAACTATATTTAATATGCGAGCTCCAGGAATAACAATGGATCGACTTCCACTATTTGTTTGATCAATTTTAATAACTGTATTTTTACTATTATTATCTTTACCAGTTTTAGCAGGTGCTATAACTATGTTATTGACTGACCGAAATTTTAATACAACCTTTTTTGACCCCGCTGGAGGTGGTGATCCTATATTATATCAACACTTATTCTGATTTTTTGGTCATCCAGAGGTTTATATTTTAATTATACCAGGATTTGGTATGGTATCTCAAATAGTTCCTACCTTTTCGGCTAAAAAACAAATATTTGGTTACCTAGGAATGGTGTATGCTATGTTATCAATTGCAATTTTAGGGTTTATAGTTTGAGCTCACCACATGTTTACAGTGGGAATGGATGTTGATACAAGAGCTTACTTCACTGCTGCAACAATGATAATAGCAGTTCCAACAGGAATTAAAATATTTAGTTGATTAGCAACTATTTACGGTGGTTCTTTAAGATTAGATACACCAATGCTTTGGGCGGTAGGATTTATATTTTTATTTACTTTAGGTGGTCTAACAGGAATAGTATTAGCTAATAGTTCTTTAGATATAGTTTTACACGACACTTATTATGTAGTAGCTCACTTCCACTATGTATTATCAATGGGAGCAGTTTTTGCGATATTCGGGGGATTCTACTACTGATTTGGTAAAATAAGCGGATATTGTTATAATGAAGTGTACGGGAAAATACATTTCTGACTAATGTTTATCGGAGTAAATTTAACTTTCTTCCCACAACACTTTTTAGGCTTAGCTGGTCTACCTAGACGATATTCAGATTTTGCTGATAGTTTTGCAGGGTGAAACCTTATTAGTTCTTTAGGTTCAACTATCTCAATAATTGGCGTAATATGATTCATATATATTGTTTATGACGCTTATGCTAAAGAAATAAAATTTATGGGTTGAATAGAAGATAATGGTTATTACCCATCTTTAGAATGAGCACAAACATCTCCACCAGCTCATCATACATATAATGAGTTACCTTTTGTTTGCATCGGGCGAAATTAAGCCCGAATTGGGAGGAAAGATGGCAGAGTGGTTAATGCGGTTGTCTTGAAAACAACAGCCCTTTTGTGGGCTCATGGGTTCAAATCCCATTCTTTCCTTTAAGATAAAATAAATGTATGTTTAAATAAGAGGGGGGTTATAGTTTAAAGAAAAACGCTTGCTTGTCGAGTAATTAATCCGGGTTCGAGTCCCGGTAACCTCGTGTAAAAAATAAACTTATTGTTGCGTTATAGCATAATTGGTATTGCAGTTGTTTGCAAAACTTCTTATATAGGTTCAAATCCTATTAACGCATTTTGGTGTGTAACTCAATTGGTAGAGTAGTAGGCTTTTAACTTAAAGGTTGATGGTTCAAATCCATCCATACCAATGTAGAAAGAAAAAGGAGATGCTCGCGACAATAATTAAAATATTAGCAATAATAATCCCATTATTAATCTCAATCGCTTATTTAACCTTAGCAGANCGGAAAGTATTAGGGTATATGCAGTGTAGAAAAGGACCTAATGTTGTTGGAGTATATGGTTTATTGCAACCTATAGCAGATGGTGTAAAATTATTTACAAAAGAAATGATTATTCCTAACCATGCTAACATTTTCATATATATAATGGCTCCAATTTTATCATTAGTTTTAGCTTTTATAGCTTGAGCTGTTATACCTTTTACACAAAATGTAGTTTTAAGTGATTTAAATATAGGAATATTATACTTATTTGCAGTTTCGTCAATAAGTGTTTATTCAATATTAATGTCAGGATGGGCAAGTAACTCTAAATATGCCTTTTTAGGTGCAATTAGGGCAGCAGCACAAATGGTAAGTTATGAGGTATCAATTGGGTTAATAATAATTTCTGTTGTATTATGCGCAGGTTCATTAAACATTACAGACATTGTAACAGCTCAAAGTAAAATATGATTCATATTTCCTCTTTTTCCCGCTGCTATTATGTTTATTGTTTCCGCTTTAGCTGAAACAAACAGAGCTCCATTTGATTTAACAGAAGGAGAGTCAGAACTAGTTTCGGGTTATAATGTAGAATATTCTTCAATGTCTTTTGCCTTATTTTTTTTAGCTGAATATGGTCATATAATTTTAATGAGTGCTTTTACTACTATTTTATTTTTAGGGGGATGGAAAGCTCCCATGATGGAGTCAATTTTTAAAGGAAGTGTAGTATGATTTGCAATTAAAACAGCCTTAATAATATTCTTATTCATCTGAGTTAGGGCATCTTTCCCTAGAATTCGATATGATCAATTAATGGCTCTACTTTGAAAATCATATTTACCCCTCAGTTTAGGCCTTGTTGTATTAGTGTCTAGCATTCTTATTGGGTTTAATGGTTTACCTCCTTTTGGTGGTATATAAATAAACGAATAATTGCGGCGTACTAAAAAAGTACGCTGATATCAAGCCTTTATAGCTTAATTGGTAGAGCATTTACCTTGTAAGTAAAATAGTGTGGGTTCAATTCCTACTAAAGGCTAATAACAATTATTTACAAGGTATGAAATATATTGATTATGTGGAGAAATTAGGTGTTTAACTCAGCGGTAGAGTGTTGTGTTTACACCACAATGGTCGGAAGTTCGATCCTTTCAACACCTATAAATGCCACAATTAGATACGGTAACCTTTTTAACGCAGTATACTTGAACATTAATAGCTTTATTCATCTTATTTTCTTTACTAGTAACAAAAATATTACCTCAAATTGAAAAGATTTTGAAGATAAGATCAACACCCCTTAGTTCTAAGGTTTTAAGAAAAACGACAGACCCACAACTTATCAAAAAGTTGTTACAACTATAAAATGACAGCAGCATATTTTGATCAGTTTAATATTGTTAGTTTAATAACAATACGAGCCCCATTTTTAGGGGACTTCGCAGTAAGTTTTACTAATTCATCATTAATGATGTTATCTGTAATTACTGTGTTTTGATTATTGTTTAAGGGGGAAAAAATTATNCCAACAAGATGACAATTAATTATGGAATTAATGCACTCAGCTATCCGTACAATGGTAAGAGATAACTTAGGCAAAGAGGGGGCTAAATATTTCCCATTTGTACTATGTCTCTTTATTTTTATTGTATTATTGAATGTTTTTGGGTTATTCCCTTATGTCTTTACACCAACAGTACACATAATAGTAACTTTTGGTTTATCATTGTCAATACTAATAGGAGTTACAATAATTGGGTTATTTAAGTTTAGAGCAAACTTTATGAGTTTATTTGTGCCAGGAGGTGCGCCATTAGTTTTAGCTCCCTTTTTAGTGCTAATTGAGACAATTAGTTATTTATCTCGAGCTATTTCATTAGGAGTTCGACTAGCAGCAAATTTATCAGCAGGACACCTTTTATTTGCAATATTATCGGGCTTTACTTTTGATATGTTAACTAATGGACTTGCTCTTTTAAGTGTATTTCCTATGCTGATAATGATATTTATTACACTTTTAGAGATGGCTGTAGCTGTAATACAGGCCTATGTGTTTTGTTTGTTAACGACAATTTATTTAGGGGATACAGTAGCATTACATTAATTTATTACACACCATATAGGCGACGGATTAAATCGGCGCCCCAAACACCCATAGCTCAATTGGTAGAGCATTTACCTTCTAAGTAAATGGTTGTAGGTTCAATTCCTGCTGGATGTTTTAATAAAATCGACTAAAAATTTTTTATTTCTTTGGTTAAGTGAGTTCAAATCTCACAGTCGATAAATGTCACATCAATATCATCCTTATCACTTAGTAGATCCAAGCCCATGGCCCTATATAGGTGGTTGTGGAGCTTTATTTACTACTATTGGGGCTGTAATGTATTTTCATTATAATCAAGCTTGAGTAGTACTTTTAGGGTTAACTACATTAGGGTTTACAATGATCGTATGATGGCGAGATGTAATTAGAGAGTCTACTTTTCAAGGACACCACACATTAATAGTAAAACAAGGATTAAAGTATGGAATGATCTTATTCATAATTTCAGAAGTTTGTTTTTTCTTTTCGTTTTTTTGAGCCTTCTTTCATAGTAGCTTAGCACCTGCTATAGAAATAGGAGCAGTTTGACCACCTAAGGGAGTTGACGTATTGAACCCATTTTCTGTTCCTTTATTAAATACAGCTGTTTTATTAAGTTCAGGGGCAACTGTAACTTGAGCTCATCATGGTATTATTAGTGGTAAAAGAAAAGAAGCAATAATAGGGTTAACATTAACTGTATTATTAGGTATATTATTTACAAGTTTACAAGCAATGGAGTATTATGAGGCTCCTTTTGCTATATCAGACTCAGTATATGGTTCAACTTTCTTCGTAGCCACAGGCTTTCATGGTCTCCATGTAATAATCGGAACAACATTTTTAATGGTATGTTTAGTAAGATTGATAGCATACCAATTAACCCGACACCATCACTTTGGATTTGAGGCCTCAGCCTGATATTGACATTTTGTGGATGTAGTTTGATTGTTTCTTTATGTTTGCATATATTGATGGGGGAGTTAAATAAAGGTACCCCCATCAATGGACGACCACTAACCCTCGTTAATAAGGTAGAAATAATTAGTTAAGTGATAGAGAAATAAAATATAGCACAGGCAGCTTAATTGGTTGAGCGTAACACTGAAAATGTTTAGATTGTTGGTTCGAGTCCAATCCTGGGCAATAGTGAATTTTATGGTAACGGGGTTAATTGTATTGGTTCAATTCCAATATTACCAAAAGGCTTTGATTTTGGGCCAGATAGAAGGCGAGCGGCACTTATAATACATGCTAGTCGAGTGGTTAAGACCCACGGCGCACAGGTGAGTAATGTTCTGGAACCAACCAATTGGACCTGTAAAACAGGATTAAATTAATTGTCAATTGATGGGCCAGAATCGTATTAGGTAGAAGGCGGGACAAAAGCCAGCCTTGCCGAAGATGCGTAGCTGAAAGGCCACACTCTCACTGAAACAAGGGGGAGACTCAAAAAGAGGCAGCAGTAGAGAATATTGTGCAATATACGAAAGTATGACACAGAGATGTCGCATATATAGACCGTCAAATATACGTGCCAGCAGACGCGGTTATACGTAAGGTCTAAGTCTTTGTCGGGAAACAGGCGTAAAGGGTGTGTAGGCGCTAATTGAGTTAATTCAGGTAAATAGAACTTTTATGTAGCGGTAGAATGCTTTTATATAAAATGGAATACCAGAGGCGAAGGCGATTTACTAAAAAAACTAACGCTGAAACACGAAAGTGTAGGGAGCAAACAGGATTAGATACCCTGGTAGTCTACACTGTAAACTATGAGTGTGAGATGTAGCTTATGTCATAGAAAACTCGAGATCACTCCGCCTGAAGAGTACGATCGCAAGATTAAAATTCAAAAAATTTGGCGGTTCACTATTCCAATTAGAGGAGCGTGTAGTTTAATTCGACATTACGCGAGTAACCTTACCAAAACTTGCATAATTAAAATTACGGACTAATTAGTCTGGTGTCTAAATGACTATTATTTACAGGTATTGCATGGCCGTCGTCAGTTCGTGTTGTGAAATCAATAGAACGAACGCAACCCTTATTAGTTATTGCAGACCTCGCATGAATTATTTTATGTGGAGCTGGGCAATCTAAAATGAGGTCGACGTCAGGTCCTTATGATCCTAATGTTTTGGGCTATATATGCGCTACACTGTTATATACAAAGGAAACAACAAAGAAGTCCTAAAGTATAAGCACGGAAGTAGGCCTGAAATGACCCTCTGAAGTNGGATTTAATAGTAATCGGAAAGTAGAGCGTTCCGGTGAATGTGGCTCTAGTGTTCGTACAAATCGCCCGTCACCTCATCCCAGTTGGATGCTCCCAAAGTGTTAAAAGGGCCTATAAATTTAGGGCATAAACTACAATGTTTTAGGTCAATATTTTATAGAAGCCTGCTTAATATCACGGAAGTTTGACGAGGATGAGTAAGTCGTAACATAGCTGCGGTACTGGAAAGTGTTGCAGGATTCATGCCTTTATAGCTCAATTGGTAGAGCATTTACCTTGTAAGTAAAATAGTGTGGGTTCAATTCCTACTAAAGGCTAGAAAATTTATGATCGAATTAACTAAAATAATATTCATCCAACAAAAAATGCTTGTTTAATTATGACTGAATTATCAGCAAAATTTATTGGGGCAGGAGCTGCGACTGTAGGTGCTGCAGGAAGTGGAGCCGGAATTGGAACAGTTTTTGGTAGTCTAGTTATCGGTTACGCCCGAAATCCATCTTTAAAACAACAATTATTCACATATGCTATCTTAGGGTTTGCCCTTTCAGAAGCAATGGGATTATTTTGTTTAATGATGGCATTCTTAATCTTATTTGGATTATAACTTCTAGGTAATAAAGAATGCTTAATATCTTTTGTAATTTAGGAGCTCAATGAGCCTCCTTGTTAGATGAGATGGCTGAGTCAGGTAAAGCGACAGTTTGCTAAACTGTGACCATCTTATAGGTCCATGGGTTCAAATCCCATTCTCGTCGTTTACATCAGGGAATAGATTAATTGGTGGATTATCTGCTTTGGGAGTAGAAGGNTATGGGTTCAAGTCCCATTTCCCTGAAATTTTATTAAGTAGGACACATTTTAAGCTATGAGAGATAAAAAGATGTTAGGATTAATATTTACATTGCTCTTAATCGGGGCGTTACACGTGATGTTTATACCAAGAGAAAATAGTATTAAATTAAAGCTTGCAGCTTTACAGTGAACTTTAGCCACATTAACTGCTACAATAATATTATGAATCTCATTTGACGGCGAGGGCCAATTTCAAGCAACTCAAATAATAGAATGGATAAGTAGCACAACTGATCTATGATCTAGTGGAATGGTTGTTTTTGCAGTTGATGGTATATCTATATTTTTTATAATTTTAACAGCACTATTAATTCCAATATGTATATTAATCAGCTGAAACTCTATAAAATTCCTTCTTAAAGAGTTTTTATTATGTTTAATATTTTTAGAAATTTTATTAATGGGTGTTTTNACTGCATTAGATTTATTATTATTTTACATATTATTTGAGGGAATACTAATANCAATGTTTTTAATCATAGGCATATGAGGGGCAAGAGAAGAAAAAGTCTTAGCCTCATATTATTTCTTCTTTTACACTTTAATCGGTTCTGTGTTTATGTTATTAGGAATATTTGTCTTATATAGTAATACAGGGACGACAGATTATCAAACATTGTGTGGACTTCGACTTAATGGCGAAACCCAAAAATGAGTGTTTATGGGCTTTTTTGTAAGTTTAGCTATTAAAATACCTAAGATCCCATTTCATATTTGACTACCTCAAGCTCATGTTGAAGCTCCATGTGCTGGTTCAGTAATGTTAGCTGGAGTTTTATTAAAAATAGGGGGATATGGTTTTATAAGATTTTCCTGACCAATATTACCTGAGGCTTCAGAATACTTTGCCCCTTTAATATTAACATTAAGCTTGCTTGCTGTGATTTATGGAAGTTTAACAACTTGCAGACAAGTAGACTTTAAAAGGCTAATTGCTTATTCCTCAGTTGCCCATATGGGCTTAGTTACTTTAGGGATATTTACACACACAATTCAAGGGCTAGTTGCAGCAATTTTTTTAATGTTAGCTCACGGTCTTGTAAGTTCTTCATTATTTATAATTGTAACTCTTTTATACGAACGGCATCATACTCGTCTTATTAAATACTATCGTGGTATGACAATTACAATGCCAATTTTTGCCACAATAATGTTGTTAATGACTTTAGCTAATATAGCAGTACCTTTAAGTTGTAATTTTGTGGGAGAGTTTTTATCGTTATTAGCCGCATTTGAATATAGTATTATAGTTGGTGTATTAGCCTCTCTAGGTATGGTTTTAGGTGCAGCATATTCTCTTTATTTATATAATAGGGTGTGTTTTGGTAATTCATCTAATTACATTATCTTTTCTAGAGATGTAAATAGACGAGAATTTTATACTCTGCTGCCATTAGTGGCATTAACAATTTTAATGGGAATATATCCTTCTGCCATAATAGACACAGTAAAAGGTACTATTATATTCCAAGAAAGCCACACATGATAAAGTGTGGTAGACCGGTGGAAGTAGCTTAGTCGGTAAAGCGTGGGTTTGTGGGACCTAAGACCGAGAGTTCAAGTCTCTTCTTTCACCCGCTCCCATCGTCTAGTGGTCAGGACATTTGGTTTTCAACTAAAAAACAGGGGTTCAATTCTCCTTGGGAGTACAGTGGAAGGGTTATTTTATATATTTGCATTAGGTGTTATAATATCTGGGATAATGGTAATCTCAGCACTTAATCCAATACATTCAGTGTTTTGGTTAATAGTAGTATTTTTGGGCGCTTCAGCCCTATTTATTTTATTAGGTATTGACTTTATAGCATTAATATTTTTAATCGTTTATGTGGGAGCAATTGCGATATTATTTTTGTTTGTAATTATGATGCTAAATCTTACTGACCTTGAGGGGGGCGGGGATATGTCAAATTATATTCCAATTGGCTCTGGAATAGGAGTTCTTTTATTATTTGAAGTTTTAATTATGGGAAGAGAAGCCACTGCATATAATTATCGAGACATAGATCACGAATGCTTAAAAGGAGGAGTTGACGCATGAGATGCCTCTATAGAAATAATAAAATCCTCAAATATAGAAGTCTTAGGGCGAATTTTATACACAGATTATTATTATTTATTTATCATAGCAAGCTTTATATTATTAGTAGCAATGATAGGAGCTATAGTTTTAACTCATGAGTTAGGAGCAGAGTTAAAAAGACAAGATCTTTTCACACAAACAAGTCGATCATTATGGCAATAATCGCACTAAACGCTATAGTGGTTTATAGCCACAATACCCCCTCTGATTAAGAAAACCAAATGAGCGCGGAATTTTATGGTATTTTCATAGCGTTGTGCCTTAGCATAGTCATATCTGTTGCTATCTCCGGCGCCTCTTATATTTTAGGAGTTAAACAACCGGATATTGAAAAAGTATCTGTTTATGAATGCGGCTTTGACCCATTCGAATCATCTCGAATCCCATTTTCTGTAAGATTTTTCTTAATTGGTATTTTATTTTTAATTTTTGACCTCGAAATATCATTCCTTTTCCCCTGAAGTGTTGTTTATAACCAAATTTCTTTATTTGGTTATTGAACTATGATAATATTTTTATTCATATTAACTTTAGGCTTAATATACGAGTGGATGAAGGGTGGGCTAGAATGAGAATAACCACTAAGGGTCTAATTAGCGGGCCCGCTAATAGTGTTCGTAGTTTAAAGGTAAAATTACTGTCTTCGGAACAGAGGATAGGGGTTCGATTCCCTTCGGACATTAGGGGGTAGGTTATTAATCATACCTCGAAAAAACTAAATGTATTATGAATATTTTACAGTAGGGACCATATTATTTATTTTAGGGGTTCTAGGTATAGTACTTAATAGAAGTAACCTTATAATCATGTTGATGTCCATAGAGTTGATGTTATTGGCAATTTCTTTTTTATTTTTAATCAATTCGGTGGTAATTGATAATTTAATAGGACAAATTTTTACTATAATTATTTTAACTGTCGCTGCAGCGGAAACGTCTATAGGTCTGGCCATACTAGTAGCCTACTACAGGATTAGGGGCACAATTGCTGTAAAATCTCTAAACTTACTTAGGGGCTAATTATTAGTATGGCTCTTGCTTGGGGTGCTAGCTCAATGGTGAAGAGTGTCGGTTTTGCACATCGAAGGTTACAGGTTCAAGTCCTGTGCACTCCAAGGTGTAATAGTTTAGTGGGTAAAACAATAGCCTCATATGCTATATTCAGAGGTTCAACTCCTCTTTACACCTGTAATTAATTTTCTAGACACTCTGACATCTTTATATTGGTGCTAATATAAATACTAATGTGCAACTACCCCACCAGTAGTTCGCTGGAATAACAGCTTATTTTCCAGGTATCCCACTAGTGGAGTAATTATTAAAAAGTAGGCAAAATATATTATTGAAGATATTTGTCCTATTAAAACATACGGGTCTTCAACAGGTTCACCACCTATTCAAGTTAGTACTAAAAAGTTGGCCACAAATATTCAAAAGAATAATTTTCCAAGTGGTCTAAAAGTTAATCCTCTAAGAAGACTTTTATGTAGTACAGGTAAAAGGAAAAGAATTAAAATACTTGCGAACAAGGCTAATACACCACCCAGCTTATTAGGTATAGAACGTAATATTGCATAGGCAAATAAAAAATACCACTCTGGTCGTATGTGGACAGGGGTTACTAAAGGATTGGCTTGTTTAAAGTTTTCTGCGTCTCCTAATAAATTTGGTGCGAAGAACACAAGAACTGTTAACAATATAACCATTAATATTCAACCATATAAGTCCTTAAAAGTATAATAAGGATGAAAAGGTATTACATCGATATCACCCCTTACCCCTATTGGATTATTAGAACCCTCTTCGTGTAAAAGAAATATATGTATTAAGGCTAATGCAGCTAATATAAAAGGTAATAAATAATGAAGACTGTAAAATCGGTTTAATGTAGCATTAGACACACTATAGCCACCTCAAACTCATTCAACTATATCATTCCCTACATATGGAATAGCTGATAAGAAATTAGTTATTACCGTAGCAGCTCAAAAAGACATTTGACCCCAAGGCAATACATAACCAATAAAGGCTGTGGCCATCATTAATAAAAATATTACTATTCCGATATTTCACACCATTTCTCTGCTATAACTTCCGTAGTATAGTCCTCTCCCTATGTGCATATATGCGCATAAAAAGAATATAGAGGCTCCGTTAGCGTGTATAGCTTTTAATACAAACCCATAATTTACATCTCGCATAATGTGTGCAACAGAGGCAAAAGCTAGATCTGTTTCAGGGCAATAATGCATTGCTAAAAATATTCCTGTTACTATTTGTATAATCAAGCAAATACCTAACGTTGATCCAAAATTTCATAAATAACTTATATTTGAGGGCGAAGGTACATCTATAAATGTTTCATTGACTATGGATAGGACAGGATTTTCTTTTCTAAAAGCCCTTGTCATTTGGGGTTGGCAGGACTTGAACCTGCATTAACTGGGCCTAAACCAGCCGTGTTCACCGTTTACACCACACTCCCTTATGGGGTAGAGTACAGTTGTACCCCCCTTTTAGCTAAACATAATGTATGCCCATTGTTGTGATGCGAAGCCACCTACTCCGCTTCCTGATATAAATAGGGTTGTAAACACTAACATAATTAAGGCATAATTAAAGACTAGACCAGATTGAAGATTACTAATTTTTTGGCTAACACCTATAATTAATTTAGATATCCCCCTAGGTCCAATTATTTCAAGTAAGCCTCTATCTATTACACGATAAGAAATTAAATGCCCGAATTTTCATGCTTTTGCAACCAAGAAATGATTAATTATATAATTAAATTGTCAGGCTGAATTTAAAAAAGTGTATATTGCAGGATTAAACAAGTTTACCACCGTTTGTGGTTTTATTTTAGGAAGGAACATTTTAAAGCCGCTTAATGTATTATAGCTTAAAAAGGCTAAAGTAGCTCCTAATAAACTTAAAACAACAGGAACAAGTTTTATTGAACTTGGTATTATAGGAGGTAATACTGTTCCTACCACAACCTCTCTGGCTATATACCCCACAAAAATGCTTCCTAAAGCTAATAAAAATAGGGGAAGTGTAATATTTCAAGAAGATTCATGAACATTCATTAAAACTTCTTTTTTAGAGTTAGTATTAGAAATAAAAGTTAAATATATTAATCTTATTGAATAAAATGCAGTTAATAAAGCTGAAAAGGCCCCCAATCAGTAAGCAAAAATTAGATAATATTTATCATAAACTAGCTCTAAAATTAAATCTTTAGAGTAAAATCCTGTTAAATACGGGAATCCCATTAAAGATAGAGACCCTATAAGTATCATTACATACGTAAAGGGTATAGATCTAATTAGACCTCCCATTTTTCTCATGTCTTGTTCATCCGCTAATGCATGAATTACAGAGCCTGCGCTTAAGAATAATAGAGCCTTAAAAAAAGCATGGTTCATTAAATGGAATAAACTAGTTGAATAGTTGGATACCCCGCAAACCATTACCATGTACCCTAACTGACTACACGTAGAATAAGCAATAACTTTCTTTAAGTCATTTTGTACTAATCCAACCGTGGCAGCAAAAAAGGCTGTTAAGGCTCCTACAACTGTTGTAACAGTTAATGCTAAAGGAGAACCCTCGAAAAGAGGCCCAGACCGTATTATTAGAAAAACCCCGGCTGTAACCATTGTGGCAGCATGAATTAATGCCGACACAGGCGTTGGACCTTCCATAGCATCTGGAAGTCAAGTATGTAGACCTAGTTGAGCAGATTTACCCACTGCCCCAATAAGTAATAATATACATATTAAAGCTATGCTATTAGGTTGAGATACTTCATTCACCGTACTAAATACTGTTGAAAATTCTAAGCTTCCGAATTCTTTAAATATAGCAAACATACCCAAAACTAATCCAATATCTCCGACTCTGTTTACCAACATGGCTTTTATAGCTGCTTTATTAGCTTGGATTCTTGTAAGTCAAAAATTTATTAATAAATAAGAACATAAACCAACACCTTCTCAACCTATAAATAATTGAACATAATTATCACTTGTTACTAAAACAATCATAAAAAAAGTAAATAAGGATAAATATGACATAAATCTGGGTATATGTGGATCTCCTGACATGTAGCCAGTTGAATAAATATGAACTAAGGCTGAAACACTAGTAACAACAACTAGCATTATGCCTGTTAAGGCGTCAAATTGTAGGCCAAAATAAATAGTTAATAAATCTGAATCGAATCATCTTCATAATTTTATATATGTGGAAGAGGCATTAATATTTGTTTCATAAAATATTAACATTGATAACACTCAAGATATTACTATACTACTTGAAGTAAAAATACCTGCACCTTTTTCACCAATTTTTCTTCCGAATAAACCAGATATTGCAGCACTTAATAATGGTATAAATAATACTAATAGATACATCTCTTTTTCTCTCACCAAAAATTTTATTGATACAAAGGCGTGTTGTTACCCGCCACTGCGGCGGGTTAATATTTTTATAACAACACTATCCTTACAGATTATTAATATAGCCCCATCGTAGCATCATGTGCTATTTGTAATAACAGGTTTGGAGATATCATTATGAATAGTATTATATATAGTGATAATCCGATTAATATTGATCTTCTGAATTCTCCTCTTTTATCTCCTGTAAGTACATCTTTTCAAATTAAAAGAGAAGATTCTGCTTGAAAGTAAATTATTTTTACTATTCNTACATAATATACCCCCGCTATAACGGAGCAAAGCACGGCTATGATTGAAGTTAAATAATATTGAGAGGATATTCCACATAATAACACTAACCACTTACTAAAAAACCCTGCTAAAGGTGGGATTCCGGCTGTAGACAGAAAAGTAAAAGCTAGGGTTACTGCCATAACAGGATGTCTCCTAGAAAGGCCGCTAAACTCCACTATTAAGTTTTTAGATAATCCTAATGTTAGTATTATTGAAAAACTACATATAGACATTATAACATATATAATCATATATATTAAGCTTGCTTGAATACTTTCAAATGAACCAATTGTTACACCAAAAAGAACAAACCCCATGTGACCAATACCACTATATGCTAATAGTCGTTTAATTTTAGTTTGATTTAAGGCCCCTATAGCTCCATATATCATAGATAGTATTGCACTTGCTAATAATACATTAACTACTGGTCCTATTTGAACTAAAATAGCAAACACACTAACTTTTGGCACTATAGCCAATAGTGCGGTTGTTGTTGTTGGTGCTCCCTCATATACATCGGGGGCTCACATATGGAATGGCGCAGCAGATAGTTTAAATAATAACGAAATTGTTATAAGAATTTTTCCTACCTCACCATTTGATGTAAGAGCACATATTTGTCCACCAGCATGTACGCTTGTTTCACCGGTTAAACCATAAAGTAAAGCACATCCAAATAAAAATAGGCCGGATGATAACGCCCCTAAGACAAAATATTTAAGCCCGGCTTCAGCGCCGTATGCACTATCTCTTTTTAATGCGGTTAAAACAAATAAGGATAAAGTTTGTAATTCAATGGCCAAATAAACAGAAAGTCAATTAATTGATGAAACTAAAAGCACAGATCCCAATGTTACAATTAAAATTAAAACGGGGGAATCAAATGATGCTTGTCCCGAAATTTTGGTGTCTTTCAACATTAATAATATAGAAATAGACCCTACTATAATAATTAATTTTGTAATAGATATTCAACTATTAATTGTCAAAAGCCCGTTTGTTAGATCAAGCGTCTTATCTTCTCAAAATAAAAACTGTTCGTTAGGGAGGGCCATTAATCCTGTAACCAACAAAATTATTATTGCTGTTTTTAATGTTGGCTGATAAACTCCATAGATAACCAGGACCAACACTGCTAGACTTAGAAATAATTCTGGATAAAAAGCTTCATACATTTCTTTATTGTCTTTAAACTCAACACTCCTAAAATTATTACAGGAGTGGGGTTAAAGCAGAGGTAGGAATCGAACCTACATACCTAGATCATGAGTCTAGTGACCAACCATTAGTCTACTCTACATGAAGGATTAAATTACTTGTTACACACAGTGGGAATTGAACCCACAACCGCTGATTGGAAGTCAACCATTTTACCGTTAAACTATGCGTGCTAGTCTTGTAATCGCCACTAATGGGACTTGAACCCATATTATATCAGATTTTAAGTCTGACGTGTCTACCTATTCCACCACAGTGGCCAACTAAGTATAATTATTTAGTGAGAGAGAGATTCGAACTCTCGACCGTTTTCACGGACTCCGTTTACAGCGGAGCGCATTAACCTCTCTGCCATCTCACTTACTAGCAAGATTGGATTTGAACCAATTACCCTTCCATTATCAATGGAAAGCTCAACCAATTAAGCTGCTTGCTATAGGGGTTAGATAGTACTAGACTGAGTTGGACTCGAACCAACTTTCTTATTGTTATGAGCAACATGCTTTACCAAATAAGCTATCAGCCTTATTTTCATTCAGGAGATACTGGAATCGAACCAATGCTAATAACTTTGAAGGCTACTNGCCTACCATTAACCGAATCTCCTTAAATATTACTCTACAAATCAGAATCGAACTGATATTCTTTTGGTTAACAGCCAAAAGCTTTACCATTAAGCTATTGTAGAGGACAATAGGAGTGTGGGAATCGAACCCACATTGTCGGGTCCAAGGTCCAATGCTTTACCATTAAGCTAACTCCCAAATTTATTTAGTGGGGTTATTCCTTTTATNATACTGGTCTTTCAATAAAAATAAAAATAGTCAGATTTCAAAAAAACAATAAATAGGTGCAGCGATTAAACATTGAATGATTATATCCGATGGAGATAAAATGGCTCCTATCATCAGACTTGCTATAATTATTGTAGGTCTTATCCATCAGTGTTTAATTATAAAACGTGAGGGCATAAAAGAAGGAGCAAATCATAATAAAGTTATTATAATACCCATACATACGATTAAGCCAGNTAATTTTATTAAATAATTAGATAACTCACTCGCTTTAATATTAACTTCTATGGNGGGATAAGTAGAAGAGAACCCTCCCACAAATTTTAATATTACCGGATTAATTCAGCTATATCCAATGTAAATAGTTAATAAATAAGTTATAATACACAATAAAAAAGATTTTAATAATACTCTATACTCATAGTAATGATAACCAGGAGCTATAAATAAAATTAATTGAAAAATAATTATAGGTATCATTACAAAAAAAGCAAGACCACAAGAGATTAATAAATAAGAAAATAACCCTTCATATACATTGGTCAAAATTAGTTTTAATTGAATTTCATCATTCATAGAATTTAAATAAAAAACTAAAAATATTATTTCTTCACAATAATTATAACCTATAACTATTGTTATTATAAAACCTAAAATTAAATAAATTCCTCTTAACTTTAATTCATTTAAATGTCTAGTCAAACTATCTTAAAACTTCCGCCCGCGGCAAGCGGACGGGCTTGAAAAAATCAGTATGCCGGGCATTAGTAATCTTAAGCGGACTACGTTGCCGTAGCTCACACACAGATCCTATTAACGTCCTTATCTTGAACGGCCCTGAGTCGTTAAACGACGGAAACAAAAAATTATATTAGTCTTCTCGCTTTAGATGCATTCAGCGATTATACTTTTCGTCGTAGCTACCCAACATGTAATTACAATTGGTACACCAGTGGACGATTATCCTTCGGTCCTTTCGTACTAGAAGATAATATATATAATGTTTCCTTTACAAATTGTAGATAGAAACCGTGCTATCTCACGATGCACTGAACTCAAATCATGTACGGTTTTAATGGACGAACAGTCCAACCCTTGGAAACGGCTGCACCTCCAGGATACCGCAATTCAACATCGAGGTCGCAAACATCGTCGTCGATATGAACTCTTGAACGATATTACGCTGTTATCCCCATGGTAACTTTTATCCGTTGATCGTTAACTATTTCACTCTATATTAACGGGTCATTATAACCGCCCATATAGGCCCTGCTCAGATTGTCATCTTTACAGTCAGGCTTTATACTATTATATCTTTACCCTGTGTACGCCTTCGTTACTTTTTAGAAGGCGGTCGCCCCAACCAAACTGTCTGACTTACACGTTTCGTCGGTTTTGCCGTCTAAGTCCCCCTCAAAATTAAAGAGTGGTTTTAGAATGTTTATACACTCTTCCCACCAATAATACAATTAATTTGATGTGAACAGTATAAGTTTCCAGTAAAGCTCAATGGGGTCTTCTCGTCTAACAATTTGTACGTAGCATCTTCACTACGAATTCAATTTCATTGGTTTTTATCTTGAGACAGTGGAGCACTCGTTACGCCATTCATACTTGCCAACAATTAATTGGCTATTGATTGCGCTACATTATCACGGTCAGTTTTACCGCGGCCATTTAATTGTCCTTATCCAAATAGCTTAATCACCACTTGGTTTTGGATACAATCATTGGGCAGGCCTCACCTCCAATACTACTATTTCTAATATTTGCTGGAAGCTGTGTTTTTGGTAAACAGTCGGCACTCCCTCTTTTCTGCGACCATTTAATCCACGATTGATTACGGGATTAAGTTGGTACCCCTTCTTGCGAACTTACGGGGTTATTTTGCCGAGTTCCTTAAGATAAATTTTACCATCACTTTACGCCCACTTGAGTCAGTTTATAGTACAGTCCTCATCCAATAATTATTTCTTGGCCCATTAGAGCGTAGATTATTGGATAACCCATTAAGAATTTGCTTTGGCAGTGTCTCTTAGGGGCTGTCTAACCCAATTAGGATTACCCTTTAATTGGAACCCTTAGGCGGTGATCAGTGTTTCTCACACTGTTTTTTACTCATGTTCGCATTATCACTACTGATACACGCTTTCGCTAGTTTTATACAGTACGTTCTGCTACCATATACATTATTCAGAGTTTCGGTTAAAACTTAAGCCACCTTAATTTTTGGGATCTATAAATTCATTGAGTGAACTGTTACGTAATCTTACAAAGATGGCTGGCTCCAAGCCTACCTCCTCATTGTCTTAATTGATAGATTCCCTTTTACACTTAGAGTTTTTTCGTGACCTTAACTTCTGATCTGGGCTGTTCCCCTCTCGACAATAGACCTGGTCGCCTATTGTCTGTCTACCATACTTAAATTCTTCCACATTCAGAGTTTAGTTGATGTGGCCGGCTTAGTGCCTCCAACACCATCTAGTGCTTTACAATGTAAGAATAATGTATGATGCTCTACTTATATAGATTTCGCAGAAAACCAGCTATTTCCAAGTTCGATTAGCATTTCACTGCTAGTCACAGATCATCCGAGATTTTTGCTACAATCACCGGTTCGTTCCTTCACTAACTGTTAAATTAGCTTCAAACTGTCCATGACTAGATCACTTGGTTTCGGGTTAAATTTGACTGAAATGTTTCGCTCTATTAAAACTTGCTTTCGCTACACCTTCGTTTATCAACTTAAGTTTGCCAAATCTTATTCTCGCGAACCCATTATACAAAAGGTACGTGTTTACACACTGCTTGTAAGTTAACGAATTTCAGGCTCTGTTTCACTTCATATCCATTTACCTCTAGGGCTTTAGGATATTTACTCTCTTTCAACTTTCCTTCACAGTACTTGTTCACTATCGGATTGTTCCAATATTTAGTCTTAGATGTGTGATTCACCTATCTTCAAATAGTTCTACTATAAAGACTTTAGGATAGATCTACGGGACTCATACCCTCTTTGGATTTTGATCTATCTAAAAATCCGCTTTCGCTCGCCGCTACTTACGGAATCTCGCTTGATTTCTTTTCCTCCTGGTACTAAGATGTTTCAGTTCCCAGGGTTACTTTTTATTGGTTTCCCGTGTGGATATTCGACATTCACAATTTCTTATAGTCGACATTTCGTTTTTTTTTACGTCCATTTGGAACAACCTAGTCATCCATTCGTTACTCGTTAATACTAACTTTTA